GAAGGGATATAATAAAATTCTTTGATTGGTTCTTCCCCGAATGCTTTATTTGACTGATGGGAACAACAAAGAATTAATTATAACAAACGGGTTACGGGTTATTCTATTAGAAAAATATAACAAATTTGAAATTTCTAAATAATCAAAAATTATAAATAAGAATGCTAAATAAAAAAAAAAAAAATTCTTATTCGAAACGTCTTGTGGTCTTCAACCAATTCTGTGCTTCAATATAATTTCCAGGAGTAAGCGCTATAGCTTGTTTCCAATACTCAGCGGCTTGATCGAACCAAGCCTCCGCAATTTCAGAATCTCCCTGCCGAATGGCCTGTTCTCCCCGGTCGGAATAGGCGGGTAATTTCCTTCCCTCAGAACCGTACTTGAGAGTTTCCTACCTCATACGGCTCAGCAGTTAATTCTTTTGGTGTCCCATTTTTTTTTTTCTCGGGTTAACCAAAAGGGGTTAATTACATGAGTTTCAAACTTGAATTGTGATTAATAATCAGTTTTATCTTTTCTCCCACTTTCAGAAGAATAAAGCATAGGCATTCCACTATCGTTAGAATTTTCTGAAAAGTAACTATCTCGGTTTCATATATAAATTTATATAGAATCCTTGAAAAAGTCTTTTCTTTCTTATGAAGAAAAGACTTACTATCTTTGGGATCTGATGCTACACCGCTGCTCAATACCTTAGGGGATCAACTCTATTACATAAGTGGATTCCTAACTTTTATCTCATATTATGACATAAGCAAGCAGTTCTTATTGTATCGGCTCAAAATCTCGCTAATTGATCTTTACGGTGCTTCCTCTATCAATTAGATCGTTTATCCATAGAATTAAAGTATTAGGCATATCTATTTCTTCATATTTCGACTTCTATGAAGTTTCTTTTTTTGCTACAGCTGATAAAAATCGTTGTTTTGGACGATCATATGTAGAAAGCCTATTTTTTTTTTCTAGTATTTACTAGCGGATTTGCTCTTTCTTTCCTTTTTTTTTTCTATAGTGGAGATAGTCGCACGTAATGACAGATCACGGCCATATTATTAAAAGCTTGTGGTAAGAACGGGTTTCGTTCTAGTGCCCGAAAATAATATTCTAAAGCTTTCGTATGTTCTCCGTTACTTGTGTGGATAAGGCCTATGTTATAGAGTATATAACTTCGATCATAGGGATCAATTTCTAGTCGCATAGCTTCATAATAATTCTGTAAAGCTTCCGCATAATTTCCTTCGGATTGAGCCGACATCCGTTACGGTCGTCATTCGATTCAAGGAATCTCCGTTCCAGAACCGTACGTGAGATTTTCATCTCATACGGCTCCTCCCTTATGTGCATAATGAGAAAGAAAAATACATAGAATCAAAAAAGATTGAAATATTCTCATTATGAACTGAGTGGGGCTAGTGTTTTTACAATAAATCTCTAGCCAACCTCCCTGCAAAAGATCTTTTCTTAACATCAAGCATGTTGATACTAGATAAAAATAAAATGGTAACTCCAACAATTTCTTTGTCCTCAACGCCACTGAATTTCTAGGAATTAGTCACTTCAACAGTCTTCGATGGTTATACGAGTATCCAAAGTACGAACAAGATGGATGTTTGTTGTCCCAACCATTCTTTTCTTTTAGTCCCGATCCAGATAAGGAAAAGGGATAATTTATAACAAAGTTTTCGTCTTGTTGATTCCTAGGCGTAGTGCTTCTTTCCCTATGCCGCCTATTGGTACTAGTGGAGGAGGGTTGACCTGCAATACAGAACCTATAGGTGTAACCTTTCGCTCAATGCTAGAATCGACAATTGAAGCATCTGAGGCTGCATTAATCGAGGATACACGACAGAAGGAATTGTTTTATTTACAAACTTCACCTTCAACAAGCGTAGATTTTTTTTTAATCTTTTTTCTTTCTATCCCAACTAATGTGTCTTTCTCCTAAGATAAGACTGAGAGCGGTAAAAAAAAAATAATCAAATCGCACCATCTCTGTAATAGGTAAATGCCTCTTTTTCTCCTGAAGTTGTCGGAATTATTCGTAATAAGATATTGGCTGCAATTGAAAAAGTCTTATCAATAAAATTTCCATTTATCCGAGATCTAGGCATAGGTAGCAATCCATTTTTTAATTTCTTTTAATTACTTCTCGTGAGAAAACGATCCCACAAACAAAGGAATTGGACAGTACGAAATAACATAAAAAGAGACTCATAAAAAAAAGATATGACCTTCTACTCAATTTTTTTTTTTGCAGGAATCAATAAAAAAATCAATAAAAAATAAGAAATATTTGAATCGAATTAGATTTCATCCAAATGTAGTAGTATAAGAATGAAGGGAACTATTCCGCTTTCATCGAAGTTGACGAATCAAAGAATTTCTCCTACAGATTAGGATAATTCGAGAAGTTTTGAGTGAATTATAATCCAAAGAGAAAAAAGAATCGAATAATCATTCTATGATGAAAATAGAATAACCGTCGATTTTGTGTTGTGTG